ACAATAGAATACTAGGAATTCTCTTATCCCATTCGGAAAGATATCATCTCATAATTATCTATGACTGTTTATGTCTATAGCATGACCACTTGATGAAATGTGGAGGGACGCGGGACAAATGGCCGATACTACTGGAAGGATTCCTCTTTGGGTAATAGGTACTGTAACTGGTATTCTTGTGATTGGTTTAATTGGTATTTTCTTTTATGGTTCATATTCCGGATTGGGTTCATCCCTGTAGTAATCGGATGAATTGACTTGTAGACATGAAAGCGTAAGAACTCAACGGGATCCCCCTCGAATCAGACAAATAAAGAGGGGGTAGGTCCCGTTAAGTTCTTTTAAGTTTTTAATGATAAAAATATTTTATTCGTATAAATGAAAAAAATGAATCACTTTTTTTCCGATGTTTGAAAAAACCCCATTTCATTTCTTTCTGATGATGTTTTTGAAAAATAAACTTCATTGATTGATTTAGAACATCTGTTCCTTGATAGTATCTGTCGATACTTTCAAAGTTAAAAGAAAGAAAAAATCACTCGACCCCCCCCCCCCTTTTTTTTCTGTAGGACACACTCACAATATACCAATAATATATATTTCTATTGATCAGATATCATCCAAATTCTTTCTATACTAATCGAACCTTACTCTATGTATTTTAGTATTTAATCAAAATTGAAATTTTTTTATAAATTCATTGAAGAAGTTCTATTTGCTCAATAAATTTACCTCTATTTTTTTGTTTGTCCATTACTTACGTAATAAATTTGAAAAAGGTTCTGATAAACCTGGAAAAATTTGAAACTAAAAAGAAAATAGGATCTTTGACAAACGGGATCAAAAAGCATTATTATTTCGACACAAGACATTACATTATTATTTCGATACAAGAAAGGACTATGGAAAATTCCTTCTTATGTTATTGTGTCGAAGGCTGGGAAGACGAATAAAACCCTCCGAGAATCCCTTGTTCCATTCATTTCTTTATATTTTCCACTTACTTATCTTATGTTGAGTATATAGTCGAATTGGATTCTATTCGAATACAAAACTATTAATTCATTCTATGACATTTCAATATGAAAATAATGACATAATCATACCGCTCTAATCTAATTTGGATTGAAAAAAAAAAAAACAAAGAAAAGTTAAATTAAAGTCAAGTAGTCTTCTTCACAATATACATACTATGACTAGGCGATACAAGGAATTACCGAACTCTGGTCGAAAGGGAAAAAATAATATAAAAAAGCAAAAGGCTTTTCATAATTTTTTTGATTATACATAATCATATAAATATTATATAAATAATTATATAATTTAATATATAAATATATCTATAATTATATAATTTAAATAAAAATAATATATATATATATATATATAATATATATATATAAATAATATAAAATATATAAATAATATAAATATAATTTATAATTTAATTGCCAACAAATATTGTGTTCTTTTTACAAACTTTATGTTGATAAATCCACGGTTCTAGAAATTCATTTCAGACAATTGAACCTTCTCAAACTGTTTCTTTTTAAGAACCAAAAATATTTGTGCCAAAATAACAGATGCCAAGAAGAACAAAAGGCCTTGGACACGTAATGGATCTTGAAGTACGATTTCAGCATCCCCCTGACCAAATCCACCCACATTAGGATTACTCGTTAATGGTTGATCAAGTTTGATAGATTCGCCCTCTGAAACAAGAAGTTCCGGTCCCGGGGGGATAATATCAACCACTTGACGTCCATCCGATGCATCCACTATGGTTATTTCGTATCCTCCTTTTTCTTTGCGTATTATTTTGCTTACTATACCCGCTGCTGTAGCATTATAAACATTATTGTTACTCTTACTACCGTCGGGATAAATCTGACCCCTTCCCCTGTTCCCGCCTACATATATGGGATATTTTAAGAAGTGAACATCTTTCTTAGTAGCGGGGTCTGGAGAAAGAATAGGAAAGGTTACTTCGCTATATTTCTGACCAGGAACAGGACCTATCACAAGAATATTTTTTTTAGTAGGGCGATAGTTCTGAAAAGACAGATTGCCTATCTTTTCTTTAATCTCGGGCGAAATACGATCGGGGGGGGCTAATTCAAACCCCTCAGGTAAAATAAGAACAGCCCCTACATTCAAAGCTCCCTTTTTACCATTAGCAAGAACTTGTTTCAGTTGCATATCATAAGGAATTCGAACAACTGCTTCAAATACAGTATCGGGAAGTACCGCTTGTGGAACCTCGATATCCACGGGTTTATTAGCTAAATGGCAATTGGCACATACAATACGGCCGGTCGCTTCTCGTGGATTTTCATAACCCTGCTGTGCAAAAATGGGATATGCATTTGAACTGGGTACCCTAGTGATTATATATATCATGAGTGATATGGAAATGGATCGAGTAATCTCTTCCTTTATCCAAGAAAAAAGAGTATTTATAGTTTGCATGGTCCAATCATTGGTATCGAAAATTTATACAATAAAATTAGGTAGGTCCCTAGTCTAGTATAGTTCCCTATCTATGATTCTGCTATTTACTAAAAAAATATTAATGTAATTGTAATATAGGAAGAATTCCTTGTAGGAGTAGAAAGAATAAGTAAAATTTTGAATGTTTTGCTTTTGATCAGTGAATCATTTTTCAGTCATTCATTGAATGATAAATCACTACAAGTGAGGGAGATACACGATTTAAATAACGGAAGATCAAATATTTAAAAATTGTATCTAGAATGACCGGAAAAGTGGAAACAAGACCGGATATAATTTGATCGTTATGAGCAAATCCAAAATCTTTGTAGAAAGAGCCAATCATTAGTTCCCAACCGTGGGGCGAATGGAATCCTATACATAAATCAGTTAATAAAAGAATTGAAAAAGCTTTTATTGTGTCGCTTAAGTTATATAGGAATTCTTGAACCCAAGAGTTAAGAATAACAAGTTCTTCATTACCTAAAATATAATACCCGCTTAGAATAACGAAACAGATTATATTTGTCGAGAAGTGCAAAATCGTATGGATACAATCCCCATTGTGTATCTTGATCAATTGGATCGTTTCTTTGTAGATTCCTATACGAAGCTTTTCTAGATGTGTTTCCGGGTATTCCTTTATCATTTCGTCCAAGAGGAAGAGTTCCTCTAATTCTATGAATTTTTTTATAATACTCTTTTCTTGAATGATATTCAAGAAAATTTCGGATTCCATAGTATCCCACCAATTAGTAACCCAAGATTCCAGCCTTTTAGTAAATGAGAGAGAGATCCACCAGGGCAAAAATACTATAGATGAAAGATATAGAAGGGGAATGAATGCTTTCTTTTTTGCCATTTTTTAGTCTTTTAATTTTTAATGAACTCATCTCATTCGGCGACTCCATATGATACTAACTAATATTCATATCAAGGATAAGTTCTATTACAAGTCATAGAGCCCATGAATCTATTCCCTGTTTTTTCTGTATGATTCAGTGGTTAGTACTTGAATTTAGAAATAATACAAAAATGGAATAAGAAAGAGTCCACTTCAAATTCGCACTTCAAATGCGAATAAAGATATTGTTTCAAAATATATCATTTGAAAAAATTCGAAGAAAGTGCCTCCTTTCGATAAATAAATGCACAAAGGCGTCCCTTCAAGTAATGAATATTATTCGGATTTTGAAAGGAAAGAATTCTCTTTCTATCAAAATATAAAATTTTTTGAAAAAAAAAGCATTCACTCTTTTCAGTTCATTTTTCAAAATACTTCAATTGGTACACGCAAGAAATAAGCCAATTCAGCAGCTTTTTGCTCAATTTCTCGTGGAGTCAAATTCTCATCAGTACGAGTCAGGGGAATAGCCCCATGGCCTCTGATTTCCATATAAAGGACACGACGAGCATAAATACCCTCTTTAACTTCTATTCTGACGGACTGGATGTCTTTCATAAGGAATTGGAGTAAGATGCGACGATTTTTTCCAGGAAATCCCCAACGAAAAATACACACTATTCCTTCTTTTCTATCGAATCGATCATAACCACTACCTACATTCCACGAAATTGTGCACCACAAATAGGAGCTAATAAAGAGACCCGCAATTCCGTAGAAAGACATCACGATCCCCTGTGGAAAAAAAATTATTTGTGGAGACGGAAATAAAGATATAAAATTCCTACCAAGATAACTGGAAATTCCAACTAATAAAAACCCTAATGAACCTAAAAAAAGGATAAAGGCCCAGCAGAAATTACTTGTTTTTCGAGACCCCGCTATAAGTTCTATCCATATATGTTCTGATCGCCAATTCATACTAGATCTAGTTGCATTTTATTGAAATTGAGAGAATAACCCAAATTTATTTTGCTTTTTTTTTTGTGTTTCCGAAGTAACTCTCATCAACTAGCACTATTCCGATGTGAACTTTTAGGAGTAATTCATCGAATTGCTTATATCTAAAAAAAGAAGATCCATTTCGTATGATTACCTATAGATATCTACATATGGATACATTCATTTTACATTTCAGACATTCGCCCCGATCCCGATTTTTTTCAAATAGCTATAATTCATTTACATATATATCATGTTTACGCATGCATAATAGCTTATGTTCAGGGAAAACCGCATCACATATTTTATTCTAAGAAATAAATATCTGTGTTATGGTCTAAGTCTTGAAAAAAAAAAATAGATGAGATTTGGCCCCATCATATCTATATCTAAAAAATCTTGTTTTTTTGAACATGAAGAAATAAAGAAGCCATCGCAATTGCCGGAAATACTAGGCCCACTAAAGGCACCAAAATAGAGGGTAAGTTGTTGAGAGTTGTCATAAAATGGATACCTGGATTTAATATTTGTACCTGTTATTGTTATATTGTTATTTATATTGTTATAAAGGTATCGTATAATCATTATAATTCATATATAATTATACTAAGTATAGCTAAGTGAGTATATGTAAGTACATAATATTAATATTATTAATATTTATTAATATATAAATATAATAATAAATATATAAAATAATAAATATAACAATTTAGAATTTATAAATATAATTTATAAATATATATATAATATATAAATATAATATTAAAATATAATATATAAATAATAAAATATAATTATAATAATAAATATATAAAATAATAAATATAACAATTTTTAAAATTTATAAATATAATATAATAAGATAAGAAAATAAGTGCAAGGAATGTAGAACTAACTAAATAGAATTTTTAATCTTTCTACATGAAATATATGGATATGTATGATAATCTCCTTTTTTTATTATTTTTTATTATCTTGTTTTTGTCTAATAATTTGAATTTAATAAACGTCAATAAAATAAAGAAAGAGTTTCTTACAAATTCCCGAAAAATTTGTTATAATCCGATCCGGGAATAGGGATTCTTAGTAAAACTGGACATTCTCAAAAATATAGAATCTTGCATCTTTCTATACTTTTATATTTTCTATATGTGAATTATATACACATAAGAAGAGAACGTTAAATTCTCGTTTTATTCCCCTTGCCTAATTTTAATTTCGCGGAAGAAAGAATTCGCTCTTTTTTTTTTTTACAATTAAATCTTATGTTACCAAATGTTATCAAAGTAAAAATAAAATCCGAAGAATGGATTTTTACTTTGATTTCTATAAACTAAATAACTACTTGTTCTACACACAAAAAAAAATAATTTCTATTTTTTTTTATTAAGACTCTACTTGATTGAATTTTGATTCAGAGGAAAGAACGCATGTAGCTGAAATAACTCACTCAGAACGCCTTTTAAAAGATTACGCGGTACGATTGGATCGAATAGGCCCTTATGGAATAAATATTCAGCCGCTTGTGAGCCCTCAGGTACTGTTTTATTCAATGTTTGTTCAATTACTCTTTTACCCGCAAAGGCAATGTAGGCATTGGGTTCAGCAATAATGATATCCCCCAACATACCAAAACTAGCTGTCACCCCACCAGTAGTAGGAGATGTAAGGATTGATACATAGAATAACTTTTTATTTGATTGATAATCATATAAAGAGGAAGATATTTTAGCCATTTGCATCAAGCTCAAACTTCCTTCTTGCATGCGTGCTCCTCCAGAAGCACACACTAAAATAAGAGGTAAAAATTGATTGGTAGCATATTCGATCAAACGGGTGATTTTCTCGCCAACTACCGATCCCATACTACCACCCATAAACTGAAAATCCATAATCCCAATTGCTACGGGAATACCGTTTAGTTGACCTGTGCCCGTTTGAACAGCCTCAGTTAATCCTGTCTTTCTTTGATAAGAATCAATACGATCTTTGTAAGGTTCCTCTTCTAAATGAAATTCAATGGGATCCAGAGAGACCATGTCTTCATCCATCGGAGCCCAAGTACCTGGATCAATCGAAAGTTCGATTCTATCTGAACTATTCATTTTCAAATGATGTCCACAGTGTTCGCAAATATTCATTTTTGATTTAAAAAATTTCTTATAATTTAATCCATAACAATTTTCGCATTGAACCCACAAATGCTTGTATTTTGGAGTCACATCTAGATCATTAGAACTTTCTGTTTCTGTTATAGTTAAATCACTATCATCCGGGCTCGGTTTTATACTTGAACTCTGGTTTTCACTACTATTTCTGCTTTCATCAAAAATGTAACTATAAATGTAACTGTCACTATAATTGACAATACCACTTAAAATGTAACTATCAATACAAATTTGAGAACGAAAATAACTGTCAATACAACTATTAATGTGGTTATTCCAACTATATTTAGTATCATATATAGTTGGATCATCGTGGGGATCGTTACTATTAGATACATTATTCAGATAACTAAAATTCTGATAATTAGAAAAAGAACTTTCTAGTTCACTTCGAAAAGAATGATCATTGTCAATCTCAAAAATTTTATTTTCAATATCAAAATATATGAAATAACTATCCCTATTATTATCCCTAACTAAAAAAGTATCATCAGATAGGAAATTCTGAATGTCTCTAACGTCGACTAAATGATCAACATTACTATAACTAGAATTGTCACTATCGCTCCGACTAAGAGTGTTTTTATCTATATCATTTAGAATCGGGTCTTCACTTACACCGGTATTTTCAATAGGACCAAGACTATCCATTGATTTACTTAGCCTACACCCGTATTCTAACTCGTCTTTGGCCAACATCGAATTGAACCACCCTTTTTCCATAAAGCCTTTTTGCCCATATTTACATGAAAATACAATAGATGAATAGTCATTCGATAAAAAATCATTTGAATATTTTATTTACTATCAGAATATGCATATAAATCCAATTACTAGGATTATATTAACAAAAAACAAGTAGGTGTTGAAAAAAAAGGATTATCTTTTGTGAGAACCAGGAGTATCACTTAATATGATGGAATCCTTTTTTTTAATTATTTCAATTATTTTTCAATTTTAAATAGAGATCCCCCCGTGTTTGTTGTATAATAT